AGGGGACTATGTTGTAGTAGGTGCTACCTTTGGGGTTGTGGCGGGGGAGGAGAGGGGTTAGTGTAGGGAGTGATTTGTGAAGTAAATGAATGTTAGTTGAGGGGTTGGTAGTTGAAGCATGCACACCTAAAAGATGAGAATGCAAGCTCTGGCCGGGTGATTAGGACTTTGTTTTTGGGGTTTGGCAAAGGGGGTTGTATGGAGGTCGGAGATGGGGGTGGGGGGGTTTGATGAGATTTTTGTTTTTGTAGTATTGTGGGAGAGGGGGGTCTTATAGGTTGGTTATTGTATGTCCTACAAGCATGAATTAAATAACACCTTATTGGTAATCATGTGGGGCTAGAATATTGAACGTAGGTGCGATTAATAATGGCATGGACTAGGAATCAAAGGCAGGCGCCTTCAGGACGGGATGTGGTGGGAGTCAGCATTCTGCGATGGTGTTGCGTGCGGACCAGAGATAAAAGATACCAAATGCATGGAAATCTCCCGTGACTGGTTAATAGGTAGATAGACCCGTGATCCATCGAGATGTCTTATTTAAGGGGAACGTGTGAGCGGTCTTAGTAGTTATGGCCCTGAGGTAAGAACCAGATGCCGGATACAGTTCATTCTTAGCTACCCCCACAGGTTATGGGCCCGGAGCGAGGAAGCATAGCACTCTTGTGCGGGATACTGATTTCACGGAGGATGGTGAGCGAGAAATTCCTAACTGAGGGGGGTCATCCGTAGTGAGAAGGAAGGTTTTGAAAGGTATGTGTTATGTCCGATAAATAGTGTAATGTACTATGCACGGTTGGCAGGTTATTGTTCGGTTGGTATGGGGGGTGTAATGCTTGGCCTTTTGAAGGAGCTATGGGATGTGTTATAGTTGAGTGTTGTATCAAGGTTCTTGCTTGTAAGCATGTATTCTAAAGGAGTAAAGTGGATGTATAATAATATGTATTATGTACAGTCAAGCATTTATAGTACTATATATTATTCATGTTGGCTAGCAGTAATGCACGAATTACATACTGGTGGCTGTGTGGGTAGTACTCGAATTACATTGTGAAGTTTGTACAATATAAGATACAGAAAGTAGTTTAAACTAGAATGCCAGTTTTGGGTGTTGGTGGTGAAGTTGAGTGCTTTCTTTCTGAATTGCCCCAGGGGTTGTGGGTTCCATTTCTAGTTTACAAGGCTAGCGTGTTGATTTATACTACAAGGGCATGTTCATTTGAGTAGATTGTTTTCGATTAAGGAGGTTAGTGGTATTAGAATTAGGATTGTGGTAAAGTATATTATGGATGCTGTTTGACCGATAATAATGAAAGGTTGACTTACTGGTTGGCTTCCGATTCAGGTGAGAGTTAGTAAGGTTGTAATTAGAAGTCAGAATAGGAATTGACTGGGTGGGCGGAATATTATGCTTTGTTGTTTAGATTTGTGGAGAATGGGGATAATGGTTAAGATGAGGATTGATAGGAAGAGTGCTAGTACGCCTCCTAGTTTGTTGGGGACAGATCGTAGGATTGCGTATGCAAATAGGAAGTACCATTCTGGTTTAATGTGTGGGGGAGTGTTTAGTGGATTGGCCGGGATATAGTTGTCTGGGTCACTTAGAAGATCAGGTGAGAGTAGTGTTAGTGTTGCTAGGATAAGAAGGAGGAGGGTCAAGCCTAGAATATCTTTAATTGTATAGTAGGGATGAAAAGTGATTTTGTCTGAGTCTGAGGAGATTCCACAGGGGTTGTTTGATCCTGTTTCGTGTAGGAATAGTAGGTGGACAATTGTAAAGGCGGTGATAATGAAGGGCAGAATGAAATGTAGGGTGAAGAATCGTGAAAGAGTGGGGCTACCAATAGAGTACCCGCCTCAGACTCATTGAACAAGGCTGGTCCCGATATATGGAATTGCTGATAGTAGGTTTGTGATTACTGTTGCCCCTCAGAATGATATTTGGCCTCATGGGAGAACATAGCCTATGAATGCTGTTGCTATGGTTATGAGTAGGAGTGTGATACCAGTGTTTCAGGTTTTTAGGAGGAGGAATGAGCCGTAGTAAAGACCTCGGCCTACGTGCAGGAAAAGACAGATGAAAAATATGGAAGCACCGTTAGCGTGGAGATAGCGGATAATTCAGCCATAGTTTACATCTCGGGTAATGTGTGCGATTGAGGAGAAGGCAGTGGAGGTGTCTGGTGAGTAGTGTATTGCTAAAAATAAGCCTGTGATGATTTGTAGGGTTAGACAGAATGCGAGAAGTGAGCCGAAGTTCCATCATATGGAGATATTGGATGGGCTGGGTAGGTCGATAAGGGAGCGATTGATTATTTTTATGATTGGGTTGGATTTACGTATTGGGGTCATTAGTGTTTTTGTAGTTGAAGTACAACGGTGATTTTTCATATCATTGGTTATGGTTGAAGTCCGTGCAGAAACAATGACATATGTTTTATTTACATTAAGTGTGTTATTAGTTGTGGGGTTTGTGGGGTTTTCTTCTAAGCCTTCTCCTATTTATGGGGGCTTGGCATTGGTTGTTAGTGGTGCAATTGGTTGCATGATTGTTTTAAGTTTTGGAGGGGCTTATATGGGTTTGATATTGTTTTTGATTTATCTAGGGGGTATAATAATTGTTTTTGGTTATACTACAGCGATGGCTATTGAGGAGTATCCTGAAACGTGAGGTTCGGAGCTTCAGGTTTTAGGGGGTTTTTTGGTAGGTTTGATAATGGAGGTGGGGTTGGTTTTATGGATTTTGAGCTCTAATGAGGTGGTAGCAATTAATTTTAATAGTATGGGGAGTTGAGTAGTTTTTGAGGGGGAGGGGTCGGGGTTGGTTCGAGGAGATTCTATTGGTGCTGGTGCTTTGTACGATTATGGGTGTTGGTTGGTGGTGGTTGCTGGTTGAACATTGTTTGTGGGTGTGTATATTGTAATTGAGATTACTCGGGGTAATAGGTTATACTATTAGAAGTGCAGTTAGGATGAGGGAGATGAGGAAGGAAAGAGAGTATAATTTGATTATGCCTTTTTGAGCAGTTATGTTTTTAGAGGCGGTGATGTGCGTGTGTGTAATTGTTTTGGGCATAGATTTTTCTAATCATATTGAGTCTAGTAGGAGGAGGGCTAAGTTTTGGCTTATAAGTAGGCTTTGGTGTGGGATTATACGATGGATTGTTGTGGGAAAATATCCTAGTATGTTAGAGAATTTGAATATTTGTGATGGGTTGTTTATTTTTAGTTTGTTAGTTATAAGGGTAAGGTCTAGGGCTATTAGGAAACCAAGGATAGTTGCGCATAGGGCTGAGAGTTTTAGATAGTGGGGTATTGTTGGCTGGGGGAGTGAGGTTGGAGGGATGTTGTTAGTGATAAGGAATCCTGCGATAATGCTGCCTATTGTAAGGCGTTTGATTGGGTTTAGTATGGCGGGGTTATTTTCGTTAATGTTTGTTAGGGCTGGAAAGCGGGGTGGTCCTGTAATAGTTAGGAGAATAGTTCGAGTACTGTAGGCGCTTGTTAGAGAGGTGGCGATGAGAGTGATAGATAGGGCTCAGGCGTTGGTGTATGATATGGTTATGGCTTCGATGATGAGATCTTTGGAGTAGAAGCCTGTGAGGAATGGTATTCCTGTGAGGGCTAAGTTACCAATAAGCAGGGAAGTTGAGGTGAGAGGTATTGTTTTGGATAGGCCTCCTATTTTTCGGATGTCCTGTTCGTTGTGTAAGTTGTGGATGATAGATCCGGAGCATATGAAGAGTATGGCTTTGAAGAAGGCATGGGTGCAGATGTGCAAGAATGCTAGATATGGTTGGTTAATTCCGATAGTGACTATTATCAGGCCCAGTTGACTTGAGGTGGAGAAGGCTACAATTTTTTTAATATCGTTTTGTGTAAGAGCGCAGATAGCTATGAAGGTGGTTGTGATAGCTCCTAGGCATAGTGTGAGGCTTTGGGCTAGTGCATTATCTTCTATTAGAGGGTGGAAACGAATAAGTAAGTACACCCCAGCAACAACTATGGTGCTGGAGTGAAGTAGGGCTGAGACTGGAGTTGGGCCTTCTATGGCGGAAGGTAGTCAGGGGTGGAGGCCAAGTTGAGCTGATTTTCCTGCTGCTGCTAGGAGAAGGCCTATTAGTGGGAGAAAGTTTGAGTTGGATTTTAGAGCTAGTATTTGTTGGATGTCTCATGAATTATAGTGTAGGAGGAACCATGCTATAGCTAGGATAAGACCGATGTCGCCAATGCGATTGTATAGGACTGCTTGGATGGCTGCTGTGTTGGCATCTGTTCGAGAGTACCATCAGCTGATTAGTAGGAAGGATATGATTCCTACGCCTTCTCAGCCAATGAAGAGTTGGAAAAGATTGTTAGCGGTAATTAAGATTAGTATTGCGATTAGGAAAATAAGGAGGTATTTGAAGAATTGGTTGATGTTTGGGTCTGAGCTTATGTATCACAGTGAGAATTCTATAATGGATCAGGTGATGAATAGTGCGATTGGGGTGAATATTACAGAAAAGTGATCTAGTTTAAAGCTTAGTGTTAGATCTAGTGTTTGAGTTACTATTCAATGTCAGCTTCAAATGGTTGTTTCTTGGTTTAGGGAGAGATATAGGGTTATTGGGAGGAGGCTAGTAATGAAGGCATATATTATTATTGTTTTTACATAGTTTGGGTACGGTTGTTTTTTATTGGGGCTAATGAGGGTGGCAATGATTGGAAGGATTAGGGAGGCGAGGGTCGTTATTATAATGGGGGTATACATAGATTACTTTTATTTGGAGTTGCACCAATGTTTTTGACTCCTAAGGCCAATGGATAGCTGTTACCCTTTAAAAGTTGAGAAAGCCATAGTTTTAGGTATGGGGGCATGGGTTAGCAATCCTTGCGAGTTTTCTCGGTAAATAAGAAGCGATGGGCTTCTATAGTTAGGTTCACAATCTAGTGTTTTGATTAAACTATATTTACAGGAAGTAAATCCTAGGATAATATTGGGGTTAAGGGATAGGAGGATTATTGGGGCGAGGTGTATAAATATTAGTGTGTTTTCTCGTGTGAGTGGGGGTTTTATGTTGATTATGTGGTGTGTAAGTTTTCCTCGTTGCATGGTGGTGAATATGTGAAGAGAGTAAAGGGCTGTGATTAGTATATTAAGTCCTGTAAGTATGATAGTGATGTGGGATCAAGAAAATGAGGCAGTGACTACAAAGAGCTCCCCTACTAGATTAATAGTAGGGGGCAAGGCTAGATTGGTGAGGTTTGCTGTGAATCATCAAAAGGTTATTAGTGGAAGTAAGGTTTGAAGTCCTCGAGAGAGTATTATGATACGGCTGTGAGTGCGTTCATAGTTTGAATTAGCGAGGCAGAATAGTATAGAAGAGGTAAGTCCGTGGGCGATTATGAGGGTAATTGCACCAGAAAAGCTTCAGGGGGTTTGAATGAGAGAGGCTACGATTACTAGGGCTATATGGCTTACGGAAGAATACGCGATGAGTGATTTTAGGTCTGTTTGTCGAAGGCAGATTGAGCTTGTTATGATCATACCTCATAGGGAGAGTATGAGGAAGGGGTAGGCTATGTATTCTGTTAGAGGGTTGAGAATAGAGGTAAGTCGTATTATGCCATAGCCACCTAGTTTTAAGAGTACTGCGGCAAGAACCATTGAGCCTGCGATAGGGGCTTCAACATGGGCTTTAGGAAGTCACAGATGTAGGCCGTATAGGGGTATTTTTGTTATGAAAGCTATTATGCATGCTAGTCAGGCGAGATTGTGTGATCAGGTGGTTGTTAGTTTTTGGTCTATGAGCGTTAGTAGTGTGATGTTTAATGAGCCTGTGTTATTGTAGATGTAGATTAATATAATGAGTAGGGGTAAGGAGCCGGTTAGTGTGTAGAATAGAAAGTATGTGCTTGCGTTGAGACGTTCTGCTTGGTTGCCTCATTTGGTGATGATGATTAAAGTGGGGATAAGGGTAGTTTCAAATAAGATGTAGAATAAGGTTAATTCGGTGGCTATGAATGCTAAGATTAAGGTAATTTGAAGGGAAATTATTATGGAGAGGTAAAGCTTTTTTTGTGAAGGGGGTTTGTTTCATAGGTGGTATTGACTGGCCATGGTTATGAGAGGTAGAAGTCAGGCTGTTAATGTTAGGAGAGGTGTTGTTAGTGGGTCGGAAGATAGGTAGATTGAGTGATTAAAGAGGTTGCTGTTGGTTTGATTGAAAAATAATAATGGAATGAGGCTGATGATTAGACTGTGTGTGGTTAAGTTGATTCAGATTATATTATTTTTGGAGAGTCATGTTATTGGTAGTAATATAGTTGTTGGGATAATTATTTTTAGCATTCAAGTAGGTTTAGGTTGTGAATGTGATCTAGACCGTATGTGTTAGAGATCGAGATTAGTAGGGCGAGGCCTACTGCTGTTTCGCAAGCAGCGAATACTAATAGAATAATGGGTATAATATTGGTTAGGGAGGAGTGTGTGTTTGAGGCTATGAGGGCAGATATAATGAAGAGTGCTATTACTATTCCTTCTAGGCAGAGGAGAGAGGCTATTAAGTGTGAACGATAGACTAGTATGCCTAGGAGTGAGATGGTAAATGCTAGTATAATATTTATGAAGGTGGGTGACATTTGGTTAGTATGATTATCATAATTTAATGAGTCGAAATCATTTGTTTTGTTTAAACTACTTACCAATTCGGTCCAGTCTAACCCTTTTTGGGTTCATTCATAGATTAAGCTGAGGGTTAGGATGATAATGAGTGCAATGGATGATTTAATTATTGTTGGGAGATTTGTTGTTTGGAGGGCCCATGGTAGAGATAGTAGTAGGGCGATTTCTAGGTCGAATAGTAGAAAGGTAATGGCGATTAGAAAGAATTTTATTGAAAATGGAATGCGAGCGGGGTTTAGTGGGTCAAAGCCGCATTCGTAAGGGTTTGTTTTTTCTGCATAGGAGTTGAGTTGGGGTAGTCAGAATATGATGATTATTAGTAGTAGGGTTAGGAGGGTATTGATTGTTAGAGCCAGTACTAGATTGATTACTCCTTTTTGAATGTTATCAAAGCTGATTGATTGGAAGTCAATTGTACTAGTTATACTAAAGAAGTAGGATCCTCATCAGTAGATAGAGATATAGAGGAGCAGTCAGACGACATCTACGAAGTGTCAGTATCAGGTAGCGGCTTCAAAGCCGAAATGGTGGCTTGATGTGAAGTGGTATAATAGTTGGCGGATCAGACAGATAAGGAGGAAAGTGGATCCGATGATGACATGGAGTCCATGGAAGCCCGTGGCGATGAAGAATGTTGAGCCATAAATACCGTCGGAGATGGTGAAGGGTGCTTCAAAGTACTCTGAAATTTGTAGTAGGGTGAAATAGGTGCCTAGTAGAATCGTAGTAAGTAGGGCTTGAATTATTTGTTTTCGATTGCTGTTTATAAGGCTGTGGTGAGCTCAGGTGATTGTGACTCCTGATGCTAATAGTACGGAGGTATTTAGGAGGGGCACTTCTAGGGGGTTCAAGGGGATAATACCTGTTGGAGGTCAGTGACCTCCTAAGTGAGGGGTTGGGGCGAGGCTTGAGTGGTAAAATGCTCAGAAGAAGCCGGTGAAGAAAAAGATTTCTGAAACAATGAATAAGACCATTCCATACCGAAGATTTTTTTGGACAGATGTCGTATGATGTCCTTGATAGGTACTTTCTCGTACGATATCACGTCATCATTGGTGTAGGGTTAGTGTTGTGGTTAATAGGCCTAATATTAATAGAGTGGTAGAGTAGAAGTGAAATCATATGGCTAGACCAGATGTTATTAAGAGAGCTGATAGGGCTCCTGTTAGTGGCCAGGGGCTAGGTTTGACTATGTGGTAGGCGTGAGATTGGTGTGTCATTAGGTGTTATTATGTAGGTAGAGGCTAACTAGAAGTGTGAAGACGTAGGCTTGGATTAGGGCAACTGCGATTTCTAGGATGGTGAGTAGTATTAGGAGTGTGTAGGTCAGTAAGGCAACGGGGAGGTTGATGGTTAGTAGTGCTAGTACAGTGCTTCCAATCAAATGCATTAGTAGATGACCAGCTGTAATGTTAGCAGTTAGGCGTACAGCTAGGGCTATTGGTTGAATGAGTAGGCTAGTAGTTTCGATCAACACTAGTATGGGGATGAGTAGAGTTGGTGTACCTTGTGGTAGTAGATGTGCTAAGGAATTTTTGGTTTTAAAGCGTAGGCCTGTGATTACTGTGCCTGCTCATAAGGGGATTGCTATAGCTAGATTTATAGATAGTTGGGTGGTAGGTGTAAATGAGTGGGGTAGAAGTCCTAGAAGGTTAGTTATGGCAATAAAGATGATTAGGGATACTAGTATTAGAGATCAGGTTTGTCCTTTAGCATTGTGGGTGATTATTATTTGTTTTAGAATGGGTTGGATTAGGTTATGTTGAATAGTAATTAGTCGATTGTTGATGAGGTGCTTGGATGTTGGGATTAGTAGTATGGGGAATAGGATAATGGGGATGGTGGCAGGCTGGTTTAGGATTGTTGGAGTTGTGAATGGGGTAAATAAATTTTCGTTCATTTTAGTTGTCAGTGATTATTGGGGGCTTGTTTATTGGGGTTTTTTTGTGGAGGGGGTTGGTAGAAATTTGTGTTTAGCAGTTTTAATTGTGTGATAAGATATAGTGCTGGAAGTATTGCTATAATAGTAGTGAATCATGTGGATGTGTCTAGTTGGGGCATTTCGCTGCAGAGGGTGTGCCCCTCAATCTTTAACTTAAAAGGTTAATGCTAGGACAGCTATGCAGTGCATTTGTGAAGGAAGAGGGGGAGAATAGGGTGTCTATAGGGTAAACACAGGCCCTATTTCGAAAATTTTTAGTGGGATTAGTTCTGCGACGATGGGCATAAAGCTGTGGTTGGCGCCGCAGATTTCCGAGCACTGTCCATAATAGACGCCTGGTCGTATTGCAGTGAATGTAGTTTGATTTAAGCGTCCAGGTACTGCATCTGTTTTTAAACCTAGTGTGGGAATGGTTCATGAATGTAGGACGTCTTGAGATGTAATTATTATGCGTACAGGGGCTTCAATTGGGAGAACTACTCGGTTGTCAACTTCTAGAAGTCGAAGGTCTCCTGGATTTAGGAATAATGGGGGTAATATGTAGGAGTTGAAAATAAGACCCCCATAATCTGTGTATTCGTAGGTTCAGTATCATTGGTGTCCGATTGATTTGATAGTAAAGGAAGGGTTGTTGATTTCGTCTGTTATATATAGGATGCGTAGAGATGGGAGGGCGATTAGGATTAGAATGATTGCGGGCAAGATGGTTCAGACGGTTTCTATTTCTTGGGCGTCTGTGATATTGGTATTGGTTAGTTTTGTTGTAAGTGTTGAGGATAGGGCGTATAGGACTAGGAAACTGATTAGAGAGATAGTTATGAATGCATAATCGTGGAAGGTGATTAGTTCTTCTATAACAGGGGATGTGGCATCTTGTAGACCTAGTTGAACTGGATGGGCCATGTAAGATATACAGGGTCTGGCCTATAATTTGGCTTTGACAAAGCCATGAAATGATTTTTCTAATATCTCATTGAAAAAGTTATAGGGGCTATAGAATTGGCTTGAAACCAGTTTTAGGGGGTTCGACTCTCTCCTTTTTCGTTTAGTTTAATATAGGCTGGTTCTTCGAATGTATGATAAGGTGGGGGGCAGCCATTTAGTCATTCGAGGTTGGTGGAGGATTGCTCGGCTACTGATGCTTTGCGTTTTGAGGCGAAAGCTTCTCAGATCATGTAGATTATTAGGACTACTGCTACCAGCGAAATGAAGGAGCCTATGGACGATAGAATGTTTCATGTGGTGTAAGCATCTGGGTAGTCAGAATAGCGTCGAGGTATTCCGGACAGGCCGAGAAAGTGTTGTGGGAAAAAGGTTAAGTTTACACCTATGAATATGATAATAAAGTGGGCTTTAGCATAAGTTTGATCTAGCGTATAGCCTGAAAATAAGGGGAATCAATGGATAAAGCCTCCTATAATGGCGAAAACAGCTCCTATTGATAAAACATAGTGAAAATGGGCGACAACATAATATGTATCGTGTAGTACAATGTCTAGGGATGAATTTGCTAAGATAATGCCGGTGAGGCCTCCTATGGTGAATAGAAAAATAAAGCCTAGGGCTCAGAGTATTGCGGGGGATCAATTGACATTACCTCCATGAAGTGTAGCAAGTCAGCTAAAGATTTTAACTCCAGTGGGGATTGCAATGATTATTGTAGCAGAGGTGAAGTAGGCTCGTGTGTCTACATCTATACCAACTGTGAATATATGGTGAGCTCATACAATAAACCCTAGGAATCCAATTGACATTATGGCTCAGACTATGCCTATATATCCAAACGGTTCTTTTTTTCCAGAATAATAGGTTACGATGTGGGAGATTATTCCGAATCCAGGGAGAATGAGAATGTAAACTTCAGGGTGGCCAAAGAATCAGAATAAGTGTTGATATAGGATGGGATCTCCACCTCCAGTGGGGTCAAAGAAGGTGGTGTTGAGATTACGGTCTGTTAATAGTATAGTAATGCCGGCAGCTAAGACTGGTAAGGAGAGAAGTAGCAGGATTGCTGTAATTAGGATAGATCAGACAAATAAGGGTGTTTGATATTGGGATATAGCAGGGGGTTTCATGTTAATAATGGTAGTAATAAAGTTGATGGCCCCTAAGATAGAGGAAACTCCTGCTAAATGGAGGGAGAAAATAACTAAGTCCACGGAGGCTCCTGGATGGGAAAGGTTTCCTGCCAAAGGGGGATATACCGTTCAACCTGTTCCAGCACCAGCCTCTACTACGGCTGATGCTATTAATAGTAGGAAAGAGGGCGGAAGAAGCCAGAAGCTTATATTATTTAGGCGAGGGAATGCTATGTCAGGGGCACCGATTATTAAGGGTACCAATCAGTTCCCGAACCCCCCAATTATAATGGGTATGACTATGAAGAAGATTATAACAAATGCATGGGCTGTTACGATAACATTGTAGATATGGTCGCTACCCAATAAACTACCGGGTTGGCCTAATTCAGCTCGAATAAGAAGACTTAGAGCAGTACCTATAATTCCAGCTCATGCACCGAATAGTATGTACAGGGTTCCGATGTCTTTATGATTTGTTGAAAAGAGTCAACGGTTAACGAACATAGGCGGGGGAGGGGGGGGGTAAAATGGCTGAGTAAGCATTGGGCTGTAAACCTGAAGACAGAGGTCTAGTCCTCTTTTTACCAGCCCCGAGGTGATTTACATGTTGAATTGCAAGTTCAAAGGAGCAGTTTAGATCTCTGCCGGGGCTTCTCCCGCCTTTTTTTTTCGCGGCGGGAGAAGTGGATCAAAGCCAGTTGATTAGGGTATTTAGCTGTTAACTAAATTTTTATGGGTTTGAGTCCCATTGGTCTAGTAAGGGCTTAGCTTAATTAAAGTGGTTGATTTGCGTTCAATTGATGCAGAGTAGGTTTTGCAGTCCTTATGTGTTTCAGAAATTAAGTGATCTACTTACTAAGGGCTTTGAAGGCTCTTGGTCTTGTTTAACCTAAATTTCTAAGGGATGATTAGGATTAAGGGGGAGATTGGTAGCAAGAGGGCGGAGATAATGGTAAGTGTAGGGATGGGGAGTACGGGTTTAGTGTTTTCAAGTTGTCATCCTATTTTTGTGTTATTGGAGGTAGGGAACAGTGTTATTGAGATGGTGTAGATTAGGCGTATGTAGAAATACAGGTTAAGCAGGGTCATGGAGATTATAATAGAGGGGATGATGAAGTTGTTGTTTATTGTAAGTTCCTGAATAGTGATTCATTTGGGTAGGAAGCCGGTTAGTGGGGGTAAGCCTCCTAGGGATATGAGAGTGGATGTTATTAGTGGTATGAGTTGGGTTGATTTATTTCAAGTGAGGGACAGTGTAAGGGTTGTGGTGCTTGAATTGAGGTTGAGGATCAGGAATATGGTGGTTGTTAGAATGATATATAGGGTCAGATAGAGGATTGTAATGGTTGGGTTGTAAGTGAGTGTTATTATTATTCAGCCTATGTGGGTGATTGAAGAGTATCCTATAATTTTGCGTAGCTGTGTTTGGTTAAGGCCTCCTCAACTGCCTGTGATAATGGATAGGGTTGAGAGGGTTAGGAGAACGTGGGTGTTGATTGATGAGTGGATTTGGTACATAATCGAGGTGGGGGCTAGTTTTTGTCATGTAAGGAGGAGTAGGCCGGGAATTAGAGATGTTCCTTGGGTAACTTCTGGAATTCAAAAGTGGAAGGGGGCTATTCCTAGTTTTATGGCAAGGGCAGTTGTTATTATTAGTGATGGGAGTTGGTTGATGTTATTTGTTATTGTCCAGTGTCCTGATAGTAGGTTGTTAGAAATAATCGCTATTATGAGGATTATGGATGCGGTAGACTGTATTAGGAAGTATTTGGTGGCGGCTTCTGTGGAGCGGAGGTTTGTCTTCTTGGTTAGAATTGGGATGAAGGCTAGCATGTTTATTTCTAAACCTGCTCAAGCGAGAAATCAGTGTGAGCTTAGTAGTGTGGTGAGTGTGCCTGTGACTATTGTGATGTAGATGATAAGTTGAGCTAGGGGGTTGATTAGTACGGGAAGGGTGTGACCAACATTTTCGGGGTATGGGCCCGATAGCTTATTTAGCTGACCTTACTTTAGGATAGGGTGTGTAGGTAGCACGGAGAAGTTTGGATTCTCAAGGGTAGGTTCGATGCCTGCGATCTTAGAAATAAGAGGGTTGGAGCCTCTATTATTTACTCTATCAAAGTAATTCTTTTGTCAGACATATTTCTAGGTTTGGGGAGGAATGCTGGAGATTGTAATGGGCATTGAGATGTTTCATATGAGAAATGCTAGTGTAAGTGGAAGGAAATTTTTTCATAGTAGATGTATGAGTTGGTCATAGCGGAATCGGGGGTATGTTGCTCGGATTCACAAGAATAGGGAGGTTAGGAGAAGTGTTTTAGTAACAAAGTATGTTGTGAATAGCTCTGGTGAGTGAACAGGGTAGGATGTACTTAGGAAGATTGTAGCTGTTAGGGCGTTTATTATGATGATGTTTATATACTCGGCTATGAAAAATAAGGCAAATGGACCTGCGGCATATTCAATGTTGAAGCCCGATACTAGTTCTGATTCGCCTTCTGTAAGGTCAAAGGGAGTTCGATTTGTTTCTGCTAGTGTGGAGGTGAATCATATCATGGCTAAAGGTCATGATGGTAATAGGAGTCAGAGGTGTTCTTGTGTTGTGATAAGTATATTGAGGTTAAATGAGCCGCTTATTAGTAAGACTGATAGTAGGATGATAGCGAGGGTGACTTCATATGAGATTGTTTGAGCAACCGCTCGTAGGGCTCCGATTAGAGCGTAGTTTGAGTTTGATGCTCATCCTGATCACAGGATGGAGTAGACAGTTAGGCTAGATGTAGCTAGGATGAATAAGAGTCCCAGGTTGAAGTTGATTAGAGGGTTGGGTATGGGAAGGGGGGTTCATAGGAGGAGAGCAATGGAGAAGGCTAGGGCGGGTGCGATAGTGTAGAGGGTAGTGGTGGATGTTGAGGGTTTTAGTGGTTCTTTGGTGAGGAGTTTCATTGCATCAGCGAAGGGTTGGAGTAACCCATAAGGGCCCACAATATTAGGTCCTTTGCGTAGTTGTATACAGCCTAGTAATTTTCGTTCAACGAGTGTGAGGAATGCTATGGCAGCTAGTGCAGATATAATAAGGAGTAGGATGTTTATTGTGGTCATGGTGTTAAGAAGAGGAGTTGAACCTCTGGCTTTAAAGTTTTAAATTTTACGCAATTGCCGGGCTCTGCCATCTTAACAAACCCTGCTCTTGGGTGGGGTATGTGATATTTTGTTAAATTAAGATTGAATCATTTATGTAGTGAGGGCGCTGTTGTGAAGTGGGCCTTATTTCTCTTGTCCTTTCGTACAGGGAGAAATATGGAATAGATAGAAACCGACCTGGATTGCTCCGGTCTGAACTCAGATCACGTAGGACTTTAATCGTTGAACAAACGAACCCTTGATAGCTGCTGCACCATTAGGATGTCCTGATCCAACATCGAGGTCGTAAACTCTATTGTTGATATGGACTCTAGAATAGAATTGCGCTGTTATCCCTGGGGTAACTTGTTCCGTTGATCAAACTATTGGGTCAATTGAAGTGTTAGTTTGCTTAAACTTGTGCGGTCTTAGCGTGGATTATTCGGAGGTTTGGTTGTGCTCCGAGGTCGCCCCAACCAAAATTTTTAGTACAGATGTAGGGGTTTAGGGCCTGTTGGTTTGTATGGTTTTTAGTTGTACTAATAAATTGAAGCTCCACAGGGTCTTCTCGTCTTATTGCTTCATGTCCGTCTCTTCACGGACAGGTCAATTTCACTGGTTGAAAGTAAGAGACAGTTAAACCCTCGTGGTGCCATTCATACGAGTCCCTATTTAAAGAACAAGTGATTATGCTACCTTTGCACGGTCAGGGTACCGCGGCCGTTAAACGTGTGTCACTGGGCAGGCAGTGCCTCTAATACTAGTAATGCTAGAGGTGATGTTTTTGGTAAACAGGCGGGGGTTAAGTTTGCCGAGTTCCTTTTACTTTTTTTAACCTTCCTTAGGGCATGCCTGTGTTGGGTTAACAGTGGGAGTAGTATTGACTTGTTTGTATTTGTTAGTACTGGACTGTTAAGTATCGGTGAAGTTTTCGGTCTGATTTAGGCTTATGCAGTGGAGAAGATATTCATGTTACTTATACTAACATTGTTGCTTCTATATAGTGATAGATTAATCCAATGTGGTGTGAGGAGTTCAGTTGTATGTTTGGAATTTTTTTCGAGTGGTTGATGTTGAGCTTGAACGCTTTCTTAATTGATGGCTGCTTTTAGGCCAACTATGGTAATTGTGGTTTTTACTCTCTATATAAGGTTTTTTCCTAGTGTCTAAAGAGCTGTCCCTCTTTAGACTAACAGTTGAGTTTACAGGGGGATTAGGTAGTTCTGTAGGTAAGCTCAAGGTTGAACTAAGATTCTATCTTGGATAACCAGCTATCACCAGGCTCGGTAGGCTTGTCACCTCTACCCGTAAATCTTCCCACTATTTTGCTACATAGACGGGTGCGCTCTTTTAGCTGTTTTCGGGTAGCTCGTCTGGTTTCGGGGGATTTGGCTTTAGTTCTCTTTGCGAAATTATTTCTAGTTAATTCATTATGCAAAAGGTACAGGGGTTAGTTCTTGCTGTTTTGTGCTTAGATAGTCTTATTCTTTCCCTTACGGTACTGTGTCTATAGCGCCAGGTTAAAATTTCTATCACCTATACTTTATGTGGGTAAATGATTTGGTGTGTATTAATATTATATTAGTGTTTTTTGTGTTTAGGGCTAGTGTTTGCTCAAGATAGTCAAATGGATTGAAATCTTCTGGGTGTAAGCCGGATGCTTTATGTTAAGCTATATCTTGATTTGTCCAAGTGCACCTTCCAGTACACTTACCATGTTACGACTTATCCCCTCTATATAGGTATAAGGGCGTTTAGTTAGAATGGATCTTAAGTATATTTGAGGGGAGTGACGGGCGGTGTGTGCGTGCTTTATGGCCTAGTTCAATTAAGCACTCTATTCTTAATTTACTGCTAAATCCTCCTTGGGCTCTTAGATTTCATAAGAGTTATCGTAAGGTTTTCTGAGGTAGAAAATGTAGCCCATCTTTTACCGTCTCATGGGCTACACCTTGACCTAACGTTTTTGCGAAAAGGGGCGTTTGCGCTCACTTTGTGGCCTTTATCAGGGTTTGCTGAAGATGGCGGTATATAGGCTGAGCAAGAGAGGGTGGGGTGGATCGGGGTTTATCGATTATGGGACAGGCTCCTCTAGGGGGGTGTAAAGCACCGCCAAGTCCTTTGAGTTTCAAGCCATTGCTTGTAGTGTTCTGGCGAGTAGTTTTGTTGTTCTAACTACTGAGGTTTAGGGCTAAGCATAGTGGGGTATCTAATCCCAGTTTGGGTCTTAGCTATTGTGTGTTCAGAAATTTTAAAGCCACTTTCGTAGTTTATTTTATGTTAGCTAGGATTTTACAGTTTAGATGGAGTTTAGCTTTATTGGACTAGATCTAAAACACTCTCTACGCCGATCTCTATTAGCTCGGGTTAATCGTATGGCCGCGGTGGCTGGCACGAAATTGACCGACCCTTGGTGTAGCATAGCTTAGTTAAACTTTCGTTTATTGCTAAAGATTTGTCACTGCTGTTTCCCGTGGGGGTGTGGCTGAGCGAAGTGTTTTGAGCTGCATGTGCGTGCTTGATACTTACTCCTCTTAGTCGTGGGTGGTTTGTAGGGCGTTTTCACTGGGGCGGGGATGCTTGCATGTGTAATCTTGCTAGGGGCCAATAGAAAGGCCAGGACCAAACCTATTTGTCTACGGGGTGTATGAGTCCATCTAGGCATTTTCAGTGTCTTGCTTTGGGTGGGTTTAAGCTACGTAGGC